CTAGTCTTTTGTTCCTGCTTCTGCGGGTCAAGAATTCGTCGAACAATTAATGGGATAAGAAATTCCAAGTTTTTTGTTGATTAGGCGACACCCAGATTTGAACTGGGGATAAAGGATTTGCAGTCCCCCGCCTTACCACTTGGCCATGCCGCCAAATCTGATCCAAAATGAATAAAAATATTATCCATATTCTATTATTAAATTCTATTATTAATTCTTTTGGAAATTACTGAGAACCCCTCACCCCCTTTTTATTTGGATCTTGAATCCCATTATACTTAAATTCCCTTTCCTTTCCAAAAATGAATCTCTATTCTTTATTGAATCTCGTTTAGATTATTCTCTTCGATTGGTTGTATCTCAAAACACACATATCACTTAAAAACTTCCTTTCTTTCTATTGAAAAAAAAAAGAAAAATGGATTTCCGGTCACAGGCTGAAAAATTCAGGACAAACTGTGTTTCCTTAATTGTATAAGAAAAAAAGCAAATCGATTTACGACTAATCAGTATAAATTATTTTGAATAATAGATCATTTTCAATTTCCATTATAACAATATATATGTATATATGTAAACCCCAGAACAGAAATTATGACACAGATATCGTATCAAGTGGAGTCTCCCTCTTATGCACATATCCCTATAGAAAAAAACCGCCGTGCTTGAATTTTTCATTGAATAAATATATTGAATAAAAAATGGGAATTGTAATCATAGTGTGACCCCATCTATGTTTAGGTTGCTCAAAAAAATAAAACTACAATATCAAGGATACGATATGAAGATAGCTAGATAACTATATCGGCATACGTCTAATAAATACTATTTTTATTATACAATTCAATCGTATTCTCGAAATTTTACTAGGAAAAAAAAAGAATTCCAATTTCCTTTACGGATTCTTTTTTTTTTTAACATTAAAAAATGAAATAAATTCAAATTAAATAAATTAAGTGTGCTAAAAAACTCTATCCTACCCCCAATTATTCTGTCTTTATTGTATTCAATTCATATCAATCATAAAAAGTAGATTAAATTCTGAATCCATTTATTTTTTTGCTACCCAACCTATTGATCCTAATATCAACATAGGTAAAATGGGATCAATTTAGATATTCTATACAAGACTCTATAAGTGTTTGTAAGGTAAGTGACAGGATTTTTTCCGGAATGTTTTATCAACTCATTTCCATTTGTACCTGTCGCAAATTCGAACTTGCGTCAAAAATATTCTTAACTCCTTCGTCTCCTTTCACTTCATACGTATGAATAAAATAAATGTATGGAGTTGGCTAAAATTTTATGTGATTCAGTAAACAAAATATGCATTCCATCATTTCTAGATCGATTCGTATGGCTCGATGAAGAGTGAGGAATTTTTCGATAAAGAGGAAACTTAAGATTAAGATGATTCGGGATGGAAATGAGGGAATGTACACAATACCTGGATTTAATCAGATCCAATTTGAGGGATTTTGTAGGTTCATTAATCAGGGCTTGATGGAAGAACTTCATAAGTTTCCAAAAATTGAAGATACAGATCAAGAAATTGAATTTCAATTATTTGTGGAAACATATCAATTGGTAGAACCCTTGATAAAAGAAAGAGATGCTGTGTATGAATCACTCACATATTCTTCTGAATTATATGTACCCGCGGGATTAATTTGGAAAACGAGTAGAGCTATACAAGAACAAACCATTTTTATTGGAAACATTCCTTTAATGAATTCGTTGGGAACTTCTATAATAAATGGAATATACAGAATTGTAATCAATCAAATATTGCAAAATCCCGGTGTTTACTACCGTTCAGAATTAGACCATAACGGAATTTCTGTTTATACCAGTACTATAATATCAGATTGGGGAGGACGATTGGAATTAGAAATTGATAGAAAAGCGAGGATATGGGCGCGCGTGAGTAGGAAACAAAAAATATCTATTCTAGTTCTATTATCGGCTATGGGTTCGAATCTAAGAGAAATTCTAGATAATGTTTGTTACCCTGAAATTTTCTTGTCTTTCCCAAATGATAAGGAAAAAAAAAAGATTGGGTCAAAAGAAAATGCTATTTTGGAGTTTTATCAACAATTTGCTTGTGTAGGCGGGGATCCCGTATTTTCTGAGTCCTTATGTAAGGAATTACAAAAGAAATTTTTTCAACAAAGATGTGAATTAGGAAGGATTGGTCGACGAAATACGAATCAGAGACTGAATCTTGATATACCCCAGAAGAATACATTTTTGTTACCACGAGATGTATTAGCTGCTGCGGATCATTTGATCCGAATGAAATTTGGAATGGGTACGCTTGACGATATGAATCACTTGAAAAATAAACGTATTCGTTCTGTAGCGGATCTGTTACAGGATCAATTCGGATTGGCTCTTGTTCGTTTAGAAAATGGGGTTCGAGGAACTATATGTGGGGCAATCAGGCATAAATTGATACCGAATCCTCAAAATTTGGTAACTTCAACTTCATTAACAACCACTTATGAATCGTTTTTTGGCCTACACCCTTTATCTCAAGTTTTGGATCGGACTAATCCATTGACCCAAATTGCTCATGGGCGTAGGTTGAGTTATTTGGGTCCTGGGGGGTTGACAGGGCGAACTGCTAGTTTTCGGATACGAGATATCCACCCTAGTCACTATGGACGTATTTGCCCAATTGATACGTCTGAAGGAATCAATGTTGGACTTATTGGATCTTTAGCTATTCATGTAAGGATTGGTCATTGGGGATCTATAGAGAGTCCCTTTTATGAAATATCTGAGAGATCAAAAAAGGCACAGATGATTTATTTATCGCCAAGTAGAGATGAATATTATATGGTAGCAGCAGGAAATTCTTTGGCCTTGAACCGGGGTATTCAAGAGGAACAGGTTGTGCCAGCTCGATACCGTCAAGAATTCCTAACTATTGCATGGGAACAGATTCATCTTAGAAGCATCTTTCCCTTCCAATATTTTTCTATTGGAGCTTCTCTCATTCCTTTTATTGAGCATAATGATGCAAATCGAGCTTTAATGAGTTCTAATATGCAACGTCAAGCAGTTCCGCTTTCTCGATCGGAAAAGTGTATTGTTGGAACTGGACTGGAACGTCAAACGGCTCTAGATTCTGGGGTTTCAGCTATAGCCGAACGGGAGGGAAAGATCATTTATACTGATACTCACAAGATCATTTTCTCAAGTAATGGAGACACTATGAGCATTCCATTAGTTATGTATCAACGTTCTAACAAAAATACATGTATGCATCAAAAACCTCAGGTTCCGAGGGGTAAATGCATTAAAAAGGGACAAATTTTAGCAGACGGTGCGACTACAGTTGGTGGGGAACTCGCTTTAGGAAAAAACGTATTAGTAGCTCATATGCCATGGGAAGGTTACAATTCTGAAGACGCAGTACTAATTAGTGAACGTTTAGTATATGAAGATATTTATACTTCTTTTTACATTCGGAAATATGAAATTCAGACTCATGTGACAAGCCAAGGTCCTGAAAGAATCACTAAGGAAATACCACATTTAGAGGATCGCTTACTCCGCAATTTAGACAGAAATGGAATTGTGATGCTTGGATCTTGGATAGAAACAGGTGATATTTTAGTAGGTAAATTAACGCCTCAGACAGCGACCGAATCATCGTATGCTCCGGAAGATAGATTATTACGAGCCATACTCGGCATTCAGGTATCCACTGCAAAAGAAACTTCTCTAAAATTATCTATAGGTGGAAGGGGCCGAGTTATTGATGTGAGATGGATTCAGAAAAGGGGTGGTTCCATTTATAATCCAGAGATGATTCGTGTATATATTTCACAAAAACGTGAAATCAGAGTAGGTGATAAAGTAGCCGGAAGACATGGGAATAAAGGTATCATTTCCAAAATTTTGCCTAGGCAAGATATGCCCTATTTGCAAGATGGAACACCGGTTGATATGGTCTTCAACCCATTAGGAGTACCCTCACGAATGAATGTAGGACAGATATTTGAATGCTCACTCGGGTTAGCGGGGGATCTGCTAAAAAGACATTATAGAATAGCACCTTTTGATGAGAGATATGAGCAAGAGGCTTCGAGAAAACTAGTGTTTTCTGAATTATATTCAGCCAGTAAGCAAACAAAAAATCCATGGGTATTTGAACCCGAGTATCCGGGAAAAAGCAGAATATTTGATGGAAGAACAGGGGATCCTTTTGAACAACCTGTTCTAATAGGAAAACCCTATATCTTGAAATTAATCCATCAAGTTGATGATAAAATCCATGGGCGTTCCAGTGGACATTACGCACTTGTTACACAACAACCCCTTAGAGGAAGGGCCAAACAAGGGGGACAACGAGTAGGAGAAATGGAAGTTTGGGCTCTAGAGGGATTTGGTGTTGCTCATATTTTACAAGAGATGCTTACTTATAAATCTGATCATATTAGAGCTCGTCAAGAGGTACTTGGTGCTACAATTGTTGGAGGAACAGTACCTAACCCCGAAGATGCTCCAGAATCCTTTCGATTGCTCGTTCGAGAACTACGATCTTTGGCTCTGGAACTGAATCATTTCCTCGTATCTGAAAAGAATTTCCAGATTAATAGGAAGGAAGCTTGATCTGAATGAATCAGAATTTCTATTCTATGATCGACCAGTATAAACATCAACAACTTCGAATTGGACCAGTTTCTCCTCAACAAATAAGGGCTTGGGCTACCAAAATACTACCTAATGGAGAGATAATTGGTGAGGTGACAAAACCGTATACTTTTCATTACAAAACCAATAAACCGGAAAAAGATGGATTGTTTTGTGAAAGAATCTCTGGACCTATAAAAAGTGGAATTTGTGCTTGTGGAAATTATCGAGTGATTGGGGCTGAAAAAGAAGACCCGAAGTTTTGTGAACAATGCGGGGTGGAATTTGTTGATTCTCGGATACGAAGATATCAAATGGGATACATCAAACTCGCATGCCCGGCGACTCATGTGTGG